AAGGATCCCATGATCCTGAACCGATCTTATCTGGGATCGAAAATCCCAAGTTTTTCTATGAAGAGCTGATCTAATTGTATTAGTTTCTATAATGGATTTCTTCTGTGTAATACTAATTGATAGGGCCTCATTGATAAGTGCTACAAGATCTCGCGCATTGGAACCCATGGTTATGGACCCGAATCCATTAGTATGGAACATCCTCTTTTCCAAGTGAAATCCCCTAGTATATGAAAGAATGAAAAAGTGCTTTCGTTGTTGTGGAAGAAGAAGCCTTCGTATCTTAATGCATGTATTTAATTGATTCGGAGCTATTAGAGCGGGATCCACTTTTTGGGGAATATGAGTCGAAGCAATAAAAAGAATCTTTCCAGTGGAACATCTTTCACAATCCCTGGAGAGATGGTTCTCTAATAGACCGAGGGATAAGTAATTCGACTCATTCACATGCAGATCATGAATGTTTGGAATCCATATTATGCAAGGAGACATTGCTTTTACTAATTCGAATTGAAGGGTGATATCAAATAGGTCTCTTTTTGGCGTCATATACATAGTTAGCAGCTCCGTATCAATATCAAGGTCATCATCAATATCGATACCGATATCGTCACTATCATCAATAGGATACTTGTCATCCAGGAACTTGTTTGGAAATACCGTAATGAAAGGAACATAGGAGTTTGTCGCTAGGTATTTGACCAAACAGGATCGTCCAGTTCCTATAGAACCTATCACTAAAATACCTCTAGAAGGGGATAGGGCTAAGCGGAGCGAAAAGGGTTTTCCATGAGGAGATGGGGAATGAAAACTATTAGCCCCGCACGAGGTTTGTGAATAAGCGATTGTCTGATAATGAGCAAGGAATATCCGTCTTTCTGCTAAACAGGATCTATTGAACTCATAATTCATTAGATTCTTTTTCTGAATGTCAACTAAGTATCGTAAGGAAGTTGATCCCGGTTGTTCAATCATTTGATAACCAGAGTCATTCTTTGATAAATGATCACTATGAGTCAGATTCAATAGAATTTGATCAATCCTTCTTTCTGTCGTTAAGGTGGAGAGCTGAACCAAGAATTCTCTTTCTTCATCATCAATCAAATCACTGTTCGCGACCCAGAATTCTATTTTCTCATCAATCCAATCACCGTTCACGTTTTTTTTTTTTCTTATCAATGAATAGATCTCTTTACTTGTACGACTTAGATGTCTCGTATTTCTTGAAAAAATGATTGGATTTGGTATGATACTTACAAGATCGATGAGATTTCTCTTCCAATATTTATTCTTAGAACGTATTGATTTGACCCCATAAGCGGAACCACCAGAAGCAGAACCCCGCATTTCTTCCAGAGAATCTCCTAATTGTTCCAGAACAACTAGAAAGAGATTCTTTAACCAGAAAGAATTCAGTTCAGATGTAGGATACCTATCCAGAAGTTTTCGAAATTCCATCATGTATGATGGAATCATCAAAGATTTGATCTTTTCTAACTCTGTCTGTAACTCACTAGAGGCTCGGGAAACAAAGAGAAGATGTATACGAACGAGATATCCAGCAACAAGAAGAAGGAAAAAGATTGAATAGAGGAACTCCCGAGCATTTGTTGATCTCAGATGTGCCCATATCAATGGAACGGGTGACTCATTGTTTTGATGAATCCTTTCTTCGGACAGAAGAATATTCTGTAAACATTGACTCGAAATCTCACTTATCGGAGTCCATTGTGGAAGAATCTTCTGAGGAATTGGCCGTGATATATCTGATCCATGCATCATATCATGAAAAATCGGCAATGGGTCTGAAAGAGTATCTAAAAGGGTGAAATTGAGATATTTGCACCCTGTCGAAGTAAGGAACCATGGCATATATGTTTGGAACAGATTCCATTTTGAGAGATTTGAAAAAGCATTATCTCGTTGAAAGGTTCTATACATCCGCCCTTTCTCAACGCATTTCTTTAGACAAAGACCCCGTTTTTTCCTCTTTCCGGATGGTAAATACTTCTCAGAACATAGAGTGTGAATCAAACCCATGTTTGAATTGAAACTGAGATACTGATGCAAGTTATTCCCTTCTGAATCAGATAGATTCATATCTGAAAGAGGCTGACAAGAAGTTCTTTCCAAATTGACTATTTTTTCCTCCGTTAGAGGTGTTGCAGAAATGTCTGCGATCGAGTAAATAGCTCTACGAACGAATGGATCGGATCGAATTGGAAAATGGAAAGATTTGTACAATTTGCATAAGTTATACGTTTCATCACCGCTTTGTGGAAAATCGTGAGGTATGAAGATGTCAGATACCTGCGACTCGATTGGTGAAATAGTCTCTCTCTCCAAAAAAAGATCTTTTTTTTTACCGACGCACAAAGAAAAGATTTTGAGGAATTGTCCATATGTAAGATCATAATTATTGATACGGGTCTTTTCCACATCAAAGGGTAATCTTTTGTTACAGTAGAACCAGAAGTGAGGTGGATCATTCAAGAATCGA